AAACCTCAATTTCAAGAAATTGTATCTTCTACCAAGACATTCACCGAGGAAGCGGAAACCTTTTTGAAGGAAGCTATTCAGGAGCACACTAAACTATTTCTACTTGAGGAACAAGCATAAATTTATAACTCTAATTCTATTGTTAGAACAAGAGTTATTCTTGCGAATTATTTCTGATTCAAATCATTCAAAAAAGGGGTTTCTTGGTATCGCATCTTTTAAAATAGATGGAAAAAAATTGCGTCCAATAGGATTTGAACCTATACCAAAGGTTTAGAAGACCTCTGTCCTATCCATTAGACAATGGACGCTTTTCATTCCTATTTCATTCTTTCGCATTCTCCCTTTATCTTTTTTTTTTGAGAAAAAGAAATGAAAATTTTTTTAGGTAAAAAAAAAGAATGCATATTCGAATGGATGATGCATATAGAATAAGGAATATGGGGCGGGTAGCGGGAATCGAACCCGCATCGTTAGCTTGGAAGGCTAGGGGTTATAGTCGACGTTAATTTATCATTCTTAACGTCTCTAATTCAAAACCGAACATGAAAATTTTGTTTCATTCGGCTCCTTTATGGAAAATTGATGTATTCCCAGAAACAAAAATTAGATCCATAACATCTATGTCAGCTTTTCTTATTAAAGACACCCAAAGCCACTCGCTTTCTAGATGATCCCTCTAGAGAAGGGGGATTCTATTATCCCAAATCCGTCTAATCTAGTTACTTCGTTCCCTATTTCCACTCGAGGGATCCTGAGGAAAAGAATTAAATTGAGTTTCCACCGAGCTAAAATAATATGCTGATGGTTCTAGTAAACCAAAACTACCATTTTCTAGCTATTTGGCTTTAATCTTAGCTTATACAAGACAAAAATTGAAGATCTAGTTACGATTGGAAATGCACTTATGTTTTTTATCTTCATCCATAGATCCTTTACTTATATTTATTAATTGGAAGATTTGATCCAATTTTTTTTTATTATGCTTCGTGACTCTATAACCCTTTTATTCAATTTCAATTGAACTTTGGATACAAATCGTGAGAATTTCTATTTTTCCTCAAATATGCTATTGAGGGGAAAAGGATTAAACTCTTTTTAGGAAATAAAGTTTTTTTTTGATCGGAGTATGAAAAACCCGAAAGACCCCTTAACTTTTTAAGTTATTAATTGAACGAATCACACTTTTACCACTAAACTATACCCGCTTCATATTCATTATTATATATGAATATACCTTTTGTCGAACAAAGGAATGAGATGCTATCTTAATAGCATCAGACTCATTAAAACTTGAGCGTTGACACTTCATCCTCCCCGACCAGGGGAGGGGTACTTGAAGTCGAAGTACAGAAAGTTTTTTAAAATAACCAAATTCTAATAAAGTTAGAATAAAGCAAAAAGTATCATTTTTCACTTGTTATAAGTCATTACTGACAGTCCAAAATTGAAGGAATTATTGAAGCTGGGCTATAACCACGCCGAATTCCTCATTTTTTTTTACTTGCCCTTCAACTGACCCATTTTTGAATTTGAACTCGGATTAATTGGATCTTAAATGTTCAATGTCCCTTGAACAAATAAAAGAGTTATGTTATATATGTTATAACATATGTGTGTTTCATTTTTTATATTATATTATTTAATATCTGTATGTGCTTTTTTCCAGTTAAATAATTAACTAAATTGAGAAAAAAGACTCAAAATTCAAAATACTACTTAAAGTCAAAATACTACTTAATACTAATTAATAAATACTAAACTAAAAAAAAAATTATTAATTTGAATATTCTTTCATTTTCATATTTTATAGTATATTTTATAGTATTTTCTATAGTATTATATTACTAATACTAAGAAATTACACTTGGAATGGAGATAAAAATTGTCTTTATTGTTACTTCAATAACTTCAATAACAAGTATCTTTGATTTGATATAATAAAAACAAAAAATGAAATCATTTGATCTATGAAATGATTGATTCATCAGAAGTAATGTAATAACCCGGCCTGGTTAAGTACTGGCCGGGGGAATGGACTTTTCTTACAAAATGAAAATCAAGGAAGTAAGGCTTTTCAATTTAAATCTTTTTTACTTCGCCTGTCACACCACATAAAAAATTTTCAATTTGAATTGGGAGAGATGGCTGAGTGGACTAAAGCGACAGATTGCTAATCCGTTGTACGAGTTATTTGTACCGAGGGTTCGAATCCCTCTCTCTCCGCTCCCCTCGATCGCTTCAGACTTTCAAAATCTTTTTTTTTTTATTCCTCACGTCCAGGATTACGGCCCGGATCATTAGATAAGAATCCAAAGATGAAGAGAGAAACAAAAAATATGACTACTGTGTAAACAAAGAGTTTGAGAGTAAGCATTACACAATCTCCAAGATTTTTTTTTGAAAAGGGAAATAGATTGCCTATTTTTTATCACATACACTATGTTGACATAGTGCCCAAAAAAGAAACTAAAAAGAAAATGAAGTCTTTTCTTGAAAAAGATAATTTTTACTAATTTTTTGTTTTTGTAATGTAATAATAATAAGAAAAGCAAGATTCTGATTCCTTCATTACCAAAAATTTTTGGTATTTTTGGTCATATCCATTATTGGGTATTGTGGGGTCTTTAGAAAGTCCTTGTTTACTGGAAGGTCAGAACGAGGAAATAAGTTGATCAAAATTTATCACCGTGCGATTATTCAATATAATACAAGAACAAGAATTTCTATTTTCGAATGGAGGGTTCATAATGTAAAATTTATAAGATCTTATAAATTTTTAGAAAATTTGTTTCGTATAAATCATGAATTTTTCGGAGCATTAAAGATTTTATCGAAAACTTACAGCAGCTTGCCAAACAAAGGCTAAGAGCAAAAATAGTACAGGTATGACAGGCATAACATCTACGATAGGATTGAAAAAGGCATAAGCCTCGGGCAATTTGCCGAAGAAAAAACTACTCGAAGAAAGGGTAGAATTAAGACAGATACAGATTAAACTAAAGATATTAAGCATAACAAACATTTCATTCTTGTAGATTAGAAAATTAGATTTTGATTGAGTTCTTTTTATGAGGGAAAAATTAAAAGGTAGGTCAAAAAACCTTCTTGTTCTTCGAACGCTCTCAAATCAAAAATCTTCCCTTTCATTCTCAAATGAGAATACAAGGAATTTTAGTTTCATACAATATCTTAATTTAATTTTATGGAATGATCAATCATTTTTTTCTATATTTTCATGTGTTGAATCCTAGCAGTAATATATTTCATATATATTTGAATTGGGATTGACGAACAACTAATACGAATATTAGTCTTTATTAGTATCAAAGAGAAATTCGAAATCGAAATGGGGCGTGGCCAAGTGGTAAGGCAACGGGTTTTGGTCCCGTTATTCGGAGGTTCGAATCCTTCCGTCCCAGAGCGTCTACATGAGAAAGGAAAGATTCTTCTCTTTAACAAATTTATCTTTAAGTTTGGAAATTTTTTTCTTTAATCTTGGATATAGTGTCACCTTTTGTTCTGAATTTTTCTATAAAAATAAAACTTTTTTCATTTAGTTTTTCACAAATGCGATTGAGTGTACGGGTAGAAATAAAGATATTTCATTGAATTCTAAATTCAAAACAATTTTTGGGTATATCATTAAGAGACTACTATTTTAATAGTCATATTGAAGTAAGTTACTTAGGAAAACTCTTTTTTCCATGAAATCCGAATTCTCGTATTATGTAATTCATTATGGAATTCTGAATTGAAAGAGAAAAAAAGATCCTTTTCTATTTCATACTCATGAAAACCAAAATTTTTTTTTTATGAACCTGGGTACTCGAAGAAATTTGAAAAATCCATATTATAAATATAGAGAAACTTATGACTTTTTCGAGTTATTGGAATAGCTTATATTTTGTTAATAACTGATTTTATTCCGGAATTGCAAAATCCATAGGGCCTTTCTTTTTAGATTTAGAGTTTATTTGTTCGAGAAGAATTTTTCCGTAATTTAACATAACATCCCGAATGATTTGTTGAAGATTTTAATTAGATTTAAGGAAATGGATTCACTTTTCTTTTTTCTTTTTTAGAAATTTCTTTCACCCCATAGGATAGAGGGGCGAAATAACTTAAATCCTTTATAATATAAGACTTTTTTCCAGATAATTATTTACCTTTCCCTAGATACATACATAAAAATTGTATCATTGAGCCAATGACTATTCATGATTCCATATTGAATCAATTGCATACCGTTTCAAAATAAAATTTAAAATGAGAGGAGTGTTATGGTAAAACTTCGTTTAAAACGATGTGGTAGAAAGCAACGTGCGACTTGAAGGACATAATTCACTGTGGATTCTTACATCCGCCATTTTCTATAGGAATGAAGATGCTCTTGAATCGACATAGTTTGTTCTGTTCCTATTAGGAACCCAATTTGTATTGGGTTGGTAAATAGGAATAGTACATGATGGAGCTCGAGCAAAACGTATTGATTCATTTATCGGGGGGGCGAATCTAGGGTTAGTAACAATTAATAAATTAGACTACTTTGTTAAGTATATCCTCAATATAGAAATTAAAATTTTAAATTGCAGGATTCAAATCCCAACAAGTTTGAAATAAAATAAATAACATTTTTTATATTGCATTACAAGGGAAAAAATCGTTCATATTATCTTTCCATAGAAGGAAATAACAAAAAACAAAAGGTATGTTGCTGCCGTTTTGAAAAAGGGGATAAGGATCACCGAAGTAATGTCTAAACCTAATGATTTTTATTTTTAAAAGTAAAGAGAAAGAATTCCGGAACAAGGAAACACTATTTTCAATTGTATCAATATTTTTTTTTAGTATAATGATAATGATGGAGACTAAAAAAAGATTCGAGACGAAACAAACAAAAGAGGTTAGAGACGACTCAAGAAATGCCTAAGGATTTACTTTCGGACTTTTTCAGAATTACCCAACTTGAGTTATGAGTACGAATGATATTTCTTTTTTTTTTTCTTTTTTTATGTAAGTAAGAACAGAAAAACTTAAATCATAGTCTAAGTCATAAATTTTTTTATATATTTTACATTATATACAGAAATATTAGAATCATTTTTTCTCGAGCCGTATGAGGAGAAAACCTCTTATACGTTTCTAGGGGGGGTTATTTATCTATATCTATCCCAATGAGCGATCTATCAAATCGTTGCAATTGATGTTCGATCCCGACGAGAAGGAAGAGATCTTCGAAAGGTGGGTTTTTATGATCCAATGAAAAATCAAACTTATTTAAACGTTCCTGCTATTCGTTATTTCCTTGAAAAAGGTGCTCAACCTACAGGAACTGTTCATTATATTTTAAGAAAAGCAGAATTTTTATTTTAAAAGAATTCATAAAATAAATAAAAAAATTAGAAAAAAGAAAGGTAACTAGTATAAATTTGTGTGGTAATTATTTATTCACAATTGCTCTTTTCTTGTTCTATATGATGTTTTATATTTACCATATTTCTTGTTGTGCCAATCCAACACAAATCCTTATTTTATGTAATTTTTTTTTATTTCATTTTTTTATCAACAATTTATTCATATTGACAATGGTGTGTCGAACAAATATAATTCGATCGTAGATAAATAGATCTGTTTATTTCGATCCTTATTTATTTATGGGTTTTTTCTTTACTTCATTCAAATTATGGGTTTGCCAAATTTACTATTTGTTATATAAGATATATTTTTTTAACGAAAATCAAAAATTTTTTCTATTTTCTAAAAAAGGGGGGCGGTCTTTAAATGTAAATTTTTACATTTTTTTTATCTGTCTTTAATTTAATCCAATCCACTTTGCTATTTTGTTTAATTGATCATCTAATCTTTCCTTTATATTTCTTTTGAATTCAAAATTCAATGTTTTTACGTAGTTGTATAGTTCAATTCCATTTTTTCCACTTGTATATACATATTTATCTGGGTTGCTAACTCAATGGTAGAGTACTCGGCTTTTAAGTGCGATTATGGTTTTTTACACATTTGAATGAAGTAACGAATTCGTCCAGACTTTTGGTAGAGTCTATAAGACCACGACTGATCCTGAAAGGTAATGGATGGAAAAAACCGCATGTCGTAATAAAATAAAATAATAAGAAAAAATGGAATTGAATTTTCATTTTTGAATTTCTTATTATATTCTTTCTTATTTTTTTTTTATTTTAAGAAATTCACAGTTAGAGTTTGGTCTAGTAAATAAATGGATAGAGCTCTATGGCTCTAATTCTGGTAAAAAAAAAAAAAGCAACGAGCTTTTATTCTTAATTTGAATAATTTCCCGATCTAATTAAACGTTAAAAATAACTTAGTGCCTGATGTGGGGAAGGGGTCTCCTGTAAATGGACCTTTGATTCTTTTTTTTAAGAATAAAAAAAAATCCTACCTATTTTCTATTATGGATTGGAAACTAATGTGTAGAAGAAACAGTATACTGACAAAAAAAATTTCCAAAGTCAAAAGAGCGATCGGGTTGCAAAAATAAAAGATTTTTTATCCTCTGATAATTTATTTAATAGTTTAATAGAACGAAGATAAACCTATTGGATAGTAGAAGGGGAGAGGAAAAAGATCTGTTGATTGGACTCTGTATTTCCGGGGTATATATTTTTTTCATACATGATACATACTCTGTTCTGACCGTATTGCACTATGTATAATTTGATAATACAAGAAATACCTATTGTTTCTGGTTCAAGTAGAAATTGAAGTCAATGGAAGAATTACAAGAATATTTAGAAAAAGGTAGATCTTGGCAACAATATTTCCTATATCCGTTACTCTTTCAGGAGTATATTTATGCACTTGCTCATGATCATGGTTTAAATGGTTTGATTTTTTATGAACCCATAGAAGTTTTTGGTTATGATAATAAATCTAGTTTATCACTTGTAAAACGTTTAATTACTCGAATCTATCAAAAGAATTCTTTAATTTCTTCGGTTAATTATTCTAACCAAAATTTATTTATTGGTCACACTCACAACATTTTTTTTTATTCTCATTTTTATTCTCAAATTATATCAGAAAGTTTTGCAATTATTGTGGAAATTCCATTTTCCTTGCGATTAGTATCTTATTTAGAAAAAAAAGAAATACCAAAATATCATAATTTACGATCAATTCATTCAATTTTTCCTTTTTTAGAGGATAAATTTTTGCATTTAAATTATGTTTTAGATATACTAATACCTCATCCCATCCATATGGAAATCTTGGTGCAAATCCTTCAGTGCGGGATTCAAGATGTTCCCTTTTTACACTTATTGCAATTCTTTCTTCACGAATATCATAATTGGAATAATCTCTCCATTACTCAGAAGAAATCTATTTATGTTTTTTCGAAAGAAAATAAAAGATTTTTTTGGTTCCTATATAATTCTTATGTATTTGAGTGCGAAATTTTATTAGTGCTTATTCGTAAACAATCCTCTTATTTACGATTAACTTCTTTTAGAACTTTTA